TTTCGTCTTAAACCTTGGCACAGATCTAAGTTACGAGCCCCTTATAACGATCCAATGAAAAAGCAAGGTCAAAAAAATGATTTTTGTTTTTTAACAATTTTTGGAATGGAAGCTGAACTACCTTTTGGTTCTCCCAGAAAAAAACTTTCATTTTTTGAACCGATTTTAAAAGAACTCAAAAAAAAAATGAAAAAATTGCAAAAGAAATGTTTTATAATTCTAGGGATTTTTAAAGAACAAACAAAATTTTTTCTAAATGTCTCAAAAAAACCAAAAAAATGGATCATTAAAAACATTCTGTTTATAAAAGAAATAATAAAAGAACTCTCAAAAATAAACCCAATTATATTATTTGGATTGAGAGAAATAGAAGTATATGAATTGAGTGAAATTAAAAAAGATTCAATAATCAGTAATCGGATGATTCAGGAATCGTCCATTCAAATTAGATCTCAGAATTGGACAAATTATTCATTAACAGAAAAAAAAATGCAAGATCTGACTGATAGAATAAACACAATTATAAATCAAATAGAAAAAATTACAAAAGACAAGAAAAAGGGATTTATAACTTCAGATAGAAATTTGAGTTCTAACAAAATAAGTTATGATGATAAAAGATTGGAATCACAAAAAAATATTTGGCAGATATTAAAAAGAAGAACTGCTCGATTAATCCGTAAATCCCATTATTTTATAATATTTTTCATTGAAAAGATATACATAGATATCTTTCTATCTATGATTAATATTCCTAGTATCAATACACAACTTTTTCTTGAATCAACAAAAAAAATTATTAATAAAAACATTAACAGTAATGAAGCAAATCAAGAAAGAATTAATAAAACAAATCAAAGTTTAATTAAATTTATTTCGATTATAAAAGAGTCACTTTCTAATACTAATATTAGTCTTAGTCAAAAAAATTCAAAGACTTTTTTTGACTTATCTTACTTTTCACAAGCATATGTATTTTACAAATTATCACAAACCCAACTTATTAAGTTAGAGAAATTGAAATCCGTATTTCAATATAATGGAAACCCCCTTTTTCTTAAGAATGAAATAAAGGATTTTTTTGTTGTAAGACAAGAACTATTTCATTCCGAATTAAGACCTAAGAATCTTCGCAATTCTGGAATGAATCAATGGACAAATTGGTTAAGGAGTCATTATCAATATCAATGTGATGTATCTCAAATTAAATGGTCTAGAGTAGTACCACAAAAATGGCGAAATATATTGAACTGTATAGCTCAAAATAAAGATTTATATAAAGATTTGTGTGATTTATATGAAAAAGATGAATTAATTCACTACGAAAAAAAAACAAAAATTGAAACGGATTTTTTATTGAATCAAAAGGATAATTTTAAAAAACAATATAGATATGATCTTTTAGCATATAAATCTATAAATTCTGAAACTAAGAAGTACTCTTCAATTTATGGATCACCATTACAAGTAAAAACTAACCAAGATATTTTTTATAATTACAACACACATAAACAAAAATCATTTAATCTGGTAGAAGATGATATTCGAGATATGGATAAAAATACGGATAGAAAATATTTTGATTGGAGAATTCTCGATTTTTGTCTTAAAACGAAGGTCGATATTGAGGCCTGGATCAATATTGATACTGACACTAACAGTAATAAATATACTAAGACTAGGGTTAATAAGTATCAAATAATTGATAAAATCAATAATAAGGGTCTTTTTTATCTCACACTTCAGCAAGATCAAAAAATCAACCTATCCAATCAAAAACCCCTTTTGGATTGGATGGGAATGAATGAAGAAATACTAAGTCGTCCCATATCAAATCTGGAACTTTGGTTCTTGCCAGAATTTGTGAGACTTTATAATACGTATAAAATGAAACCGTGGGTTATACCAATTAAATTACTACTTTTTAATTCTAATATAAAAAAAAATGCTAGTGAAAACAAAAGCATCACTGGAAATAAAAAAAGAGATCCTTTTATATCAATATCGTCGAATGAAAAAAAATCTCTTGAATTAGAAAACCGAAATCAAGGAGAAAAAGAATCCACGGGCCAAGCAGATCTTAAATCAGCTCTTTCAAACCAAGAAAAAGATGTTGAAGAAGATTATACGGGATCGGACATGAAAAAACATAGAAATAAAAAGCAATACAAGATCAATACAAAAGCGGAGTTTGATTTCTTCCTAAAAAGGTATTTGTATTTTCAATTGAGATGGGATGATTCTTTAAATAAAAAAATAATCAATAACATCAACGTATATTGTCTCCTGCTTAGACTGATAAATCCAAGAGAAATTACTATATCCTCTATTCAAAGGGGCGAAATGAGTCTGGATATTTTGACGATTCAGAAAGATGTAACTCTTACAGAATTTATTAAAAGGGGATTTTTGATTATTGAACCAATTCGTCTAGCTATAAAAAATGATGGAAAATTTATTATGTATCAAACCCTCGGTATTTCATTAGTTCATAAAAGTAAACATCAAATAAATCAAAGATACCGAGAAAAAAAACATGTTGATAAGAATTCTGATGAAGTCATTACAAAACATCAAAAGATGACTGGAAATAGATATAAAAAAAATTATGATTTGTTTGTTCCTGAAAATATTTTATCGCCTAGACGTCGTAGAGAATTGCGAATTCTAATTTGTTTAAATTCTAAGAATAGACATAGAAAGGCATCTTTTTGTAATGGGAATGAGGTAAACAGTCAAGTTGTGGATAAAAGCAAAAAATATAAAAAAAAACTTATAAAATTAAAGCTATTTCTTTGGCCCAATTATCGATTAGAAGATTTAGCTTGTATGAATCGTTATTGGTTTAATACCAATAATGGCAGTTGTTTCAGTATGGTAAGGATACATATGTATCCGCGATTGAAAATTCATTAATAGTACATTTTTCCTATATTTCCCATACCATATCTGGTCTATGACGACAAAGAGATGCACGCATACATTGTCTTACATTCCATTCTGATACATGATACTAATTCAATGACATATCAATTAGATCTAGAATGAACAAAATTTTCTTATTTTAGGTCTAAACTTTTATCTTTTGTGAGTGAAGAAACCAACCATACTTTTGTATCCCCTTTCAAATCCAATTTTAAAATGAAAATAGGATTGAGTAAGTTTTATTAAATTAAAAAAATTAGAAATTAATAACGAAATTCAAATTATTGTATATACCAAATAAAAATTAGGGGCATTATTATTACTGATCAATAAAGATATCTATCAATAAAAAATATCTTAAAATAAAAAGAGGGGGGGAGAGAAGATTTCAGTTTATGGTAAAAAATTCATTCATCTCAGTTATTTCACAAGAAGAAAAAGACGAAAACAGAGGATCTGTTGAATTTCAAATAGTTAGTTTCACCAATAGGATACGAAGACTTACTTCACATTTACAATTACACAAAAAAACTATTTATCTCAGAGAGGTTTACGTAAAATTCTGGGAAAACGCCAACGATTACTGTCTTATTTGTCAAAGAAAAATAGAATATGTTATAAAGAATTAATTAATCGGTTGGATATTCGGGAGTCAAAAACTCGTTAATTTTATTTTTATAAAGGCATTTTGAATTATTTGATTTATTAGATCTTGAATTTTAATGAACTTTTTTTCGTTTTCAGCAATTCATGAAAGAATGAATCGAGGAAAAACCTATGAATATACCGGCTACAAGAAAAGACCTCATGATAGTCAATATGGGCCCCCACCACCCATCAATGCATGGTGTTCTTCGACTCATCATTACTCTAGATGGTGAAGATGTTATTGACTGTGAACCAATATTGGGTTATTTACACCGAGGAATGGAAAAAATTGCGGAAAATCGAACAATTATACAATATTTGCCTTATGTAACACGGTGGGATTATTTAGCTACTATGTTCACAGAAGCAATAACTGTAAACGGACCGGAACAGTTGGGAAATATTCAAGTACCTAAAAGAGCCAGCTATATCAGAATAATTATGTTGGAGTTGAGTCGTATAGCTTCTCATCTGTTATGGCTCGGTCCTTTTATGGCGGATATTGGTGCACAAACTCCCTTTTTCTATATTTTCAGAGAAAGAGAATTAGTATATGATCTATTCGAAGCTGCCACCGGTATGAGAATGATGCATAATTTTTTTCGTATCGGAGGAGTAGCGGCCGATCTACCTCATGGCTGGATAGATAAATGTTTGGATTTCTGCGATTATTTTTTAACAAGAGTTGCTGAATATCAAAAGCTTATTACACGAAATCCTATTTTTTTAGAACGAGTCGAGGGAGTAGGCATTATTGGTAGAGAGGAAGTAATAAATTGGGGTTTATCGGGACCAATGCTGCGAGCTTCCGGAATACAATGGGATCTTCGTAAAATTGATCATTATGAATGTTACGACGAATTTGATTGGGAAGTACAGTGGCAAAAAGAAGGAGATTCATTGGCTCGTTATCTAGTCCGAATTGGTGAAATGATAGAATCCGTAAAAATTATTCAACAGGCCCTGGAAGGAATTCCAGGGGGACCCTATGAGAATTTAGAAATACGATACTTTGATAGAGAAAGGAATCCGGAATGGAATGATTTTGAATATCGATTTATTAGTAAAAAGCCGTCTCCTACATTTGAATTGCCGAAACAAGAACTTTATGTGAGAGTAGAAGCCCCAAAGGGAGAATTGGGAATTTTTCTCATAGGGGATCAGAGTGGTTTTCCTTGGAGATGGAAAATCCGCCCGCCGGGTTTTATCAATTTGCAAATTCTTCCGCGGTTAGTTAAAAGAATGAAATTGGCTGATATTATGACGATACTAGGTAGTATAGATATCATTATGGGAGAAGTTGATCGTTGAAATGATAATTGATACACCGGAAGTACAAGATATCGATTCTTTTTCTAGATTAGAATTTTTTAAAGAGGTTTATGGAATTCTATGGGTTCTTGTTCCTATTTTGACTCTTGTAGTGGGAATCACAATAGGCGTACTGGTAATTGTATGGTTAGAAAGAGAAATATCGGCAGGGATACAACAACGTATTGGACCTGAATACGCCGGCCCTTTGGGAGTTCTTCAAGCTCTAGCAGATGGGACAAAACTACTTTTCAAAGAAAATCTTTTTCCATCTAGGGGGGATACTCGTTTATTCAGTATCGGGCCCTCCATAGCAGTCATATCAATTTTAGTAAGCTATTCAGTAGTTCCTTTTGGATATCACCTTGTTTTAGCGGATCTCAATATCGGTGTTTTTTTATGGATTGCCATTTCCAGTATTGCTCCAATTGGACTTCTTATGTCGGGATACGGGTCAAATAATAAATATTCCTTTTTAGGCGGTCTACGAGCTGCTGCTCAATCGATTAGTTATGAAATACCATTAACTTTATGTGTGTTATCAATATCTCTACGTGCGATTCGTTGATACATAGACATAAACTTTTCTCTATTCCTTCCTTTCAAGGAAAGGGTTGGAATGGATTGAGTAGATATCTTAATTTTTTTTATTCATTATTCGGGTTGATGAACTAAATCAAATAGTTATATGAGTGAAAGAAAACAGCTTATATATAAGAAAGAAAACAGCTTATATATAAATTCGCAGTAAAAAGATTGATTCTCATTTTCTATGTATAAGAGTTAGAGAGTTAAGCGGAAATAAACATAAACATAAACAGAAGAGACCGTTTCCCCCAAGATTGGTTGATTAGTCATCCTGACTTGAAGCGGGTTCAAAAGATCAACCGTATTGAGTTTTCACTATCATTTTTATGTATTAGCATAACGGGGGATTGAGCAAAAACGAGTGGATGGTTAGAAACACGAACATATGGAAAGGATTAGTAATGGAGATTATGTAAATTCTCCAAAAGGACATTTTTACATAATATACAAACAAAGAATACTAATTGGGGCTTTAAGTTGGTAGAAATGATCAGGCAGTACTCCCCATGACACGATTCCAATCCAGAGTATACTCCTATCCACCGATTTAATAAATAACTATTCGAAACGAAATAATCCTTTACTTTATTTTGAAAGCCCTCTTTTTCTCAGAAATAGAAAGAAGAATAGGAACGAAAAAAAAAAAAAAAAAGATATACTTTACTTTATTTATTATTTGTTACTTTTATTCTTTCCCATATACATATTAATAGATATATAATTTGTGTCATAATTCATTCATAATTCATTAATTAATATAGAATTTTTTTTTCGTACGTGAAACCAACGGGTTATTAATATTTTTACAAGAAGTATTTTATTGAACAGTTAAGTTATTACTGAACAAAGAAGAATTGAAATTATTATTGAAATTATTAAATTAAAGAAAGGATGAGATCAATTCAGAAGTACTTTTTTTATTTTATTTTGAATTAAAATAATTCTAACAGACAGAATTCAATTGGTCTAATTTGGGACCGGCCGATAGTTATCCATCCTACAAACATATCAAGATTCAAAAAAGAATACTGACGCGGTCCCTATATTTATTTCTGGCCTTCAAGGAGCCGTATGAGGTGAAAATCTCATGTACGGTTCTGTAATAGCGATGGTAACAGTGATGGTATCACCGACTATAATTATCTAACAGTTCAAGTACAATTGATATTGTTGAGGCGCAATCAAAATATGGTTTTTGGGGATGGAATTTGTGGCGTCAGCCTATAGGGTTTATCATTTTTATTATTTCTTCCCTAGCAGAATGTGAGAGATTACCTTTTGATTTACCAGAAGCAGAAGAAGAGTTAGTAGCAGGTTATCAAACCGAATACTCGGGTATAAAATTTGGGTTATTTTATGTTGCTTCCTATCTAAACCTATTGGTTTCTTCATTATTTGTAACAGTTCTTTACTTGGGAGGTTGGAATATATCTATTCCGGACATATATGTTTCTGAGCTTTTTGAAATAAATAAAACATGTGGAGTTTTTGGAGCGATAATTGGTATCTTTATTACATTAGCTAAAACTTATTTGTTCTTGTTCATTCCTATCACAACAAGATGGACTTTACCGAGGCTAAGAATGGACCAACTATTGAATCTTGGATGGAAATTTCTTTTACCTATTTCTCTCGGTAATCTATTATTAACAACTTCTTTCCAACTCTTTTCACTGTAAAGTAACATTCTATATTCACAACGTGTCTCAAACAAGAGAAATAAACAAACATAAAACTATTCATATATATTAACGATATGTTCTCTATGGTAACTGGGTTCATGAATTATGGTCAACAAACAGTACGAGCTGCAAGGTACATTGGTCAAAGTTTCATGATTACTTTATCCCACGCAAATCGTTTACCCGTAACTATTCAATATCCTTATGAAAAATTAATCACCGCGGAGCGTTTCCGCGGTCGAATCCATTTTGAATTTGATAAATGTATTGCTTGTGAAGTATGCGTTCGTGTATGTCCTATAGATCTACCCGTTGTTGATTGGAAATTGGAAACTGATATTCGCAAGAAACGGCTGCTTAATTACAGTATTGATTTCGGAGTCTGTATATTTTGTGGTAATTGCGTTGAGTATTGTCCAACGAATTGTTTATCAATGACTGAAGAATATGAACTTTCTACTTACGATCGTCACGAATTGAATTATAATCAAATTGCTTTGGGTCGTTTACCAATGTCAGTAATTGACGATTATACAATTCGAACAATTTTGAATTCGCCTCAAATAAATAAGTAAATCTCTTATTAACGAATAATTTATAATTACTTTACTAATAACTAATATAGAACTTTACTAATAACTAATATAGAAGGAATTTAGGTTTCTTTCGTGTTGTTTGGTCAATAACTACAAATACCAACTATTGATTGGTTGGTAAGAAACGCGTCTTAATTTGGATTGAAAATCCATTAATTAATATATCCATAATTGTTTTAAAATATATAGTTTAGAATTAGAACGACTCTTTCAGATAAAGAATGAAATTAGTCCAATAATAGTACTCACATTTATTCATATCCCTTAGTATTTATTTACTTAGGATTAAATTAGGAATTGCTCAAAAATCATAAAAAAAAATTTTCTGGTCGGGTCTCAATAAGGTCATGAAAAACATTTCTATTTATTTATCTCTTATTTTACATATAATGGATTTGCCCGGACCAATACATGATTTTCTTTTAGTCTTTCTGGGATCGGTTCTTATACTAGGAGGTATGGGGGTGGTATTATTTACCAACCCCATTTATTCTGCCTTTTCATTGGGACTGGTTCTTGTTTGTATATCCTTATTCTATATTCTATTAAACTCTTATTTTGTAGCTGCTGCACAACTCCTTATTTACGTGGGAGCTATAAATGTTTTAATCGTATTTGCTGTGATGTTCATGAATGGTTCAGAATATTACAAAGATTTGAATCTTTGGACCATTGGGGATGTGGTTACTTTGCCAGTTTGTACAAGTATTTTTGTTTTACTCATGATTATTATTACGGATACGTCATGGTACGGAATTATTTGGACTACAAGATCAAACCAGATTATAGAGCAAGATTTGATAAGTAATAGTCAACAAATTGGAATTCATTTATCAACAGATTTTTTTCTTCCATTTGAATTCGTTTCGATAATTCTTTTAGCCGCTTTGATAGGTGCAATTGCCGTGGCGCGACAGTAAAAAATTTATAGAATTAGCAATGCACATTAAACTCTGTTCGGTTTTATTACATTACATTTATTTCCCTTTAATTAAAGATTGTTTATGTCTAAAATAGAAATTATTCAATCTATTCTATTAACAATAGAAAATCTGCCTTTGTTCCGTACTTTTTTTTATTCTAGTCAATTGAATCTGTTGAATTGTTGTTCAGTTCATATTGAAATGAATCGAAATTGATAAGGAGTTGGTCAATGATGCTCGAACATGTACTTGTTTTGAGTGCCTACTTATTTTCTATCGGTATCTATGGATTGATCACGAGCCGGAATATGGTTAGAGCCCTTATGTGTCTTGAACTTATACTGAATGCGGTTAATATGAATTTCGTAACATTTTCTGATTTTTTTGATAGTCGCCAATTAAAAGGAAATATTTTCTCAATTTTTGTTATAGCTATTGCAGCCGCTGAAGCAGCTATTGGCCCGGCTATTGTTTCATCAATTTATCGTAACAGAAAATCAACTCGTATCAATCAATCGAATTTGTTGAATAAGTAGTATTAATCATATAAATTCTAATATTCATAAATTAGAATTACCATGACCATACATTACGTAATAATACATGTTTTCAAAAATGTAAGAAATTAAAGTATCTTGGCTCTATCGCATGAGTCAATCCAGAAGTAGATTGATTAGAAAAATTATGATAAATTATTGATTCATCTGGTGTCTAAATATATGATTCATTTACAAGTTTACTAGATCGAAACTTTCTGACATTCAAAAATTTATAGATCCAAATGTCACATTCAGTAAAGATTTATGATACGTGTATAGGGTGTACTCAATGCGTGCGCGCCTGCCCAACGGATGTATTAGAAATGATACCTTGGGACGGGTGTAAAGCTAAGCAAATTGCTTCTGCTCCAAGAACAGAGGACTGTGTCGGTTGTAAGAGATGTGAATCCGCCTGTCCGACAGATTTCTTGAGTGTTCGAGTTTATTTATGGCATGAAACAACTCGAAGTATGGGTCTGGCTTATTAATACGTTCCAGAAAACCCCACTTGAATACATTTGATTTTTTTACCTTTACCGACAAAAACCCGCGCTCAAAAACTATTTATTTTGAGCACGGGTTTTTCTGGTCCAAGTTTATCTTGTTTTTACCATGAATAATTTTCCTTGGTTAACGCTAGTTGTAGTTTTGCCAATATTCGCGGGTTCCTTAATTTTCTTTCTCCCTCATAGAGGAAATAAGATAATTCGGTGGTATACTATAGGTATATGCATAATAGAACTCCTTCTAACAACCTATGCATTCGGTTATCGTTTCCAATTGGATGATCCATTAATGCAACTGACAGAGGATTATAAATGGATCGATTTTTTTGATTTTTACTGGAGATTGGGAATAGATGGAATTTCTATAGGACCCATTTTACTGACAGGATTTATCACAACTTTAGCTACTTTAGCGGCTCGGCCGATTACTCGAGATTCCCGACTATTCCATTTTCTGATGTTAGCAATGTATAGCGGTCAAATAGGACCATTTTCTTCTCGAGACCTTTTACTTTTTTTCATCATGTGGGAGTTAGAATTAATTCCAGTTTATCTACTTCTATCCATGTGGGGGGGAAAGAAACGTTTGTATTCAGCTACAAAATTTATTTTGTACACTGCAGGAAGTTCCGTTTTTTTATTAATGGGAGTTTTGGGTATTGGTTTATATGGTTCCAATGAACCAACATTAAATTTTGAAACATCAGCTAATCAATCGTATCCTGTAGCACTGGAAATAATATTCTATATTGGATTTCTTATTGCTTTTGCTGTCAAATCACCGATCATACCCTTACATACATGGTTACCAGACACCCATGGAGAGGCACATTACAGTACTTGTATGCTTTTAGCCGGAATCTTATTAAAAATGGGAGCGTATGGATTGGTTCGGATCAATATGGAATTATTACCCCACGCCCATTCTATATTCTCTCCCTGGTTGATTATAGTAGGCACAATTCAAATAATCTATGCAGCTTCAACATCTCCCGGTCAGCGTAATTTAAAAAAAAGAATAGCCTACTCTTCTGTATCTCATATGGGTTTCATAATTATAGGAATTGGTTCTATAAGCGATACAGGACTCAACGGAGCCATTTTACAAATAATCTCTCACGGATTTATTGGCGCTGCGCTTTTTTTCTTGGCCGGAACGAGTTATGATAGAATACGTCTTGTTTATCTCGACGAAATGGGCGGAATGGCTATCGCAATTCCAAAAATATTCACGACTTTCAGTATCTTATCAATGGCTTCTCTTGCATTACCGGGCATGAGCGGTTTTGTTGCCGAATTGTTAGTTTTTTTTGGAATACTTACTAGTCAAAAATATCTTTTAATGACAAAAATATTAATTACTTTTGTAATGGCAATTGGAATGATATTAACTCCTATTTATTCATTATCTATGTTACGCCAGATGTTCTATGGATACAAGCTTTTTAATGCCCCAAACTCTTATTTTTTTGATTCTGGACCGCGAGAATTATTTGTTTCGATCTCTATCCTTTTACCTGTAATAGGTATTGGTGTTTATCCCGATTTCGTTTTATCATTATCAGTTGACAAGGTCGAAGCTATTATATCCAATTATTTTTTTCGATAGTTTTTGTGAGTAAACCAAAAAATGAAACTGAAATCCCATGATTTTTAAAATGGTTGATTGTACAATAAAAAAATGAGTCTTTTCTATTCTTTTAAGTAAAATAAATAAATTGGAATTCTATTATAACTAAATATCTTTTGAATTTGTGAGAACCATTTGAATCAAGTAATGGAAATGATTCAAATGGTTCTTGATTGTTTACATGAAGTTTTCGTATATATACCTGTATGCCGTCCTATGTTTCTATTCGTCAAGTCTTTTATTCAATTAGATGTTAATGTAAATGAACCATAACTATGCAACCCTATTCCTAATAGATTAACCCCAAAATAGCATATCCAAATTATAAGAAAGCCCATTGAGGCCACAATTGCAGAATTTACACTTTCAAAATTTTTATTTGTTCTAATATGTAAATAAATAGCGAATATGGTCCAAGTAATAAATGCCCAAGTCTCCTTTGGATCCCAATTCCAATATGATCCCCATGCTTCATTAGCCCATACTGCTCCCGAAAGAATACCTACGGTTAAAAGGATAAACCCTAGACTAATAATACGATAACTCCAACGATCCAATTGTTGAATCAATTGATACCTGTAATAATTTTGAGACGAAATAAAAGAAGTGTTTCGTAAGACATTGTTTCTTTCGTTCACGTATTGAATCTCACTAAAGTAAACTGACTCATTTTCGAAATTATTGCTTTTACTAAAAATCCTTATGAATTTTCGAAATGTAATGACTAGAAGAGCTAGTGATAATAATGATCCACACAAAAGAGCTGCATAGCTCAATACCATCATACTTACGTGCATCATTAACCAATGGGATTGGAGAGCGGGTACTAATATCGCGGATTGATGCATTTCAGTTAAAAGACCCGAAGTAGCAAAACCTTGAGTAAAAATAGCACTTGGCGCGGTTATTGCGCTTAAATGGTTTTTATGTTTTTTAAAATACGGAATAATATGAATAATGGAAAAACTCCACGAAAGAAAAATTAATGATTCATATAAATCACTTAATGGTAAATGCCTCAAATACATCCAACGAGTAACTAATAATCCTGTTATGCAGAAAAAAGTAGCTATCATCCCCTTTTCTGACGAATCATCTAGTCCTACGATTTCATCGACTAATAAAATTATCAAACGAATTGTAATTACAATTGAAACGATCGAAAAGGATATATGAGTTAATATATGCTCTAAAGTTGAAAATATCATAAAAATTATTAAATTAATAAGGGCGTCCCTCAATTATAGGAATTGAAATCGGGAATTGAATTCATTATAGGACTTACTCTTTTAGAAGATGCCATGCCGCCACTCGGACTCGAACCGAGATGCTCTAGCACTGCTTCCTAAGAGCAGCGTGTCTACCGATTTCACCATAGCGGCTTATTCGAAATCATAATAACCTATTTTTATTCAATCGTCGAGCTTGAAGGAGTTAATTCAATCCAATATTTTTTTTTAGGAAACCATTCAAATTGATGAATAAAAACTTGTTTAAAAATTAGGGATTAAAACGTTTTCGTTAACGTTAAGAATATTGATTTTTCTTATTATTATCTTTTTATTTAGTTATTTAGTATTTTAGGATGTCAATTTTATTTAACTGAACTAACAATGTATTTTTTCGTAGGCTATTACTTTATGCTCTCCTAAAACTAAAATGTAACAGTTGTAACTAGATAATTTTTACTTCAATCCCTGGATATAAGTAAAAAAAATGTTCTGCCTCGTTTGCATTTTTTAATGATTAATTTCTTTTATCATTTATTTTATTAATCTAAAATAAAAAATTCATTTTATCGATTAATAAAAAAATAGAATTTTTATATAACACAATTTCAGCGATACACTCATAGGTTGCCTTAGGATTTTTTGTTGTGTAGAGAATTTGCGTTAAGATTTAGCAAACCCATTAAGTTAGGTATTTGGGATGGTCGTATCAATCATATAAAAAAATTTCGTATAGAAATTGTACCGTACTTCAAAATATTTTCTAAATTTTTTAATTAATATATATATATTATATCTTGATCGATCTTCCAATCGAAACATAGGATCTAAAATAGATCACTCAAAATTGGCGCATTCGTCATATAACTACCTAAAAATGTAAACGGGGCTTTTATTAATTTAATTGGGTTTAAGGAATTTATATAGTGATAATAATTTCTAAAACCCAAAATAATGGTTTAAAAGATTATAAAAAACATTTTAAACTTAATCAACTTAATCAATTAGTTTCAACGACCTCTTCTTTATAATAGAAAATCTAAAATATAACTAAAAAAAAATTATTTTTATTATTGAGTAAGGGCGATGGGGAAAGTGATAATCCCCATCCGGAAAATGATAAAACATACTAAAATGAAAGGCGAAACCTTGCGCTTGCGTTTACCCTTTTTTCAAACAAAAAAGTACCATTCATTTTTAGAATTCAGTAGACAACAGAATTCTTATCTATATCAGAAACGAAAGAAAAATTTGGCTTCAAATTAAAGTAAAACAAATTCAATTTTATATTCGTTTAAATTAAAACATTATGAGACTAATTCTTTTTTATTTATTTTATTTTTAATGTATATTGTTTATATTGTAATTTATCTTATATATTAATATATATTCTTTTACTATACTATTATGATGTTAATATTAATTATAATTGATAAATATTAATTATAATTGATAAATATTATTTATCATTTTTATAACTTATAAATCTTATAAATAAACTATAAACAAAATTATATCACTTTTTTAGTTATTAGAACGATTCAGATTATTTATTTGTTATTCAGATTATTTATTTGTTACACAAAAAAAACTTTTAGAACTCCCGGTAGAAAGAGATTTCGCTAACGAAAAAGCTTTCAATGCTGCCCTATATCCCTTCCTTTTCCAAATATTTTTACGAATACGTTTTTTTGAAATAGAGGTGCGCTTTTTTGGAACTGCCATTAAAAAGTTATAATAGGTTTTTCGGTTGGATGTGAAAGACATCTATTGTTCAAAATCAATTGTTCTTTACTATTCTCTATCTATTTTTTCTCTAAATTAGACTCCAAAAAAAAGGGGGGGGTAAAAATCACATAAAATATTAATAAGAACGGTAAGGTACACTATGCCAAATAGATTGAAGTTGATAAAATAAAAAAAAATAATACAAAAAAAAAAAAAAAAAAAGAAAGATTGTCCGTTTCGTTTTCTTTCTATTTTCATCGTGTTACATTTATACATGTAATAAAAAAATCTAAAAGTTTAATAACCCAATCCTTCTCCCGCTTAATTAAAAAAAAAAACTTTAATAATTTTTTCTATTATTCTATTATATTAATTAATTTAATATTAATTTAATTGGTCAAGCTCGAAGAAAGAGTCCACAAAATTTTAATTATCAAATGAGACTAGTAGTTAATCTGTTAAAGGATACAAAATACATAATTTAAAGGCATTTTATTTGCCCCCTTTTTTTTCCGTAAAATTAAAGTGTTGGATATCATAGCATTTCCTACAAATAGCTTTTATTGTAATGGAAGACAAACAATTAGTTACAAAACAAATTGGTTAATGATTCTAAATAACCGAATTACAATAAATAGTTTTAGTTATGGGCTTTATGATTCATATCAAATACTGTTTTTGGTATAATTATTTATCCTTGTTCTATAGATATAAAAAAATTATTGTAATACGTAATAATTAAAATGAAAATTCTAATTTTCATTTTTTATCTTCATAAAATTTTATTTAAAAATTTGAATTTAATATTAACAATTCAGTATTAAAATAAAATTAAATACGTATTTCTTTTTCACTAGTGACTTATTTATATCATTTGACCAATTATAACCTCTTGATTTTAAATATTTGAAGTAGTTTGGAAAGATTCAGAATAATTAAGGCTAGAAAATTCTATTTAAGTTTTATTTTATATATCTTAATTTTTTTTTATTAACCGACCCCTTTCAAAAGAAAAGAAATAAGAACCGGTGACTTAGAAACAATTAATTAAGATAAATTTTTTTTTTATTTTTTTATGGAATATACATATCAATATTCATGGATTATACCTTTCATTCCACTTCCAGTTCCTATCTTAATTGGAACAGGACTTCTACTTTTTCCAACGGCAACAAAAAATCTTCGCCGTATGTGGGCTTTTCCTAGTGTTTTATTATTAAGTATAGTTATGGTTTTTTCAGCCCTTTTTTCTATTCAGCAAATAAATAATAATTCTGTCTATCAATATGTATGGTCTTGGACCATCAATAATGATTTTTCTTTAGAATTTGGCTGCTTGGTTGATCCACTTACTTCTATTATGTCGATATTAATCACTACTGTTGGAATTATGGTTCTTATTTATAGTGACAATTATATGTCTCATGATCAGGGATATTTGAGATTTTTTGCTTATATGAGTTTTTCCAATACTTCAATGTTGGGATTAGTTACTAGTTCTAATTTGATACAAATTTATATTTTTTGGGAATTAGTTGGAGTGTGTTCTTATCTATTAATAGGTTTTTGGTTCACACGACCCAGTGCCGCGAATGCTTGTCAAAAAGCGTTTGTAACTAATCGTGTCGGGGATTTTGGTTTATTATTAGGAATTTTGGGTTTTTATTGGATAACAGGTAGTTTCGAATTTCGGGATTTGTTTGAAATATTCAATAACTTGGTTTATAATAATGAAGTTAATTTTTTATTTGTTACTTTATGCGCCTCCCTATTATTTGCCGGCGCTGTTGCTAAATCCGCCCAATTTCCCCTTCATGTATGGTTACCTGATGCCATGGAAGGGCCTACCCCCATTTCGGCTCTTATACATGCCGCTACTATGGTAGCAGCAGGAATTTTTCTTGTAGCTCGGCTTCTTCCTCTTTTCATAGTTATACCTTACATTCTAAATCTAATAGCTTTGATAGGTATAATAACATTATTTTTAGGAGCCACTTTAGCTCTTGCTCAAAAAGATATTAAGAAAAGCTTAGCTTATTCTACAATGTCTCAATTGGGTTATATGATGTTAGCTCTAGGTATGGGGTCTTATCGAGCTGCTTTATTTCATTTGATTACTCATGCTTATTCGAAGGCATTGTTGTTCTTAGGATCTGGATCAATTATTCATGCGATGGAAGCTATTGTTGGATATTCTCCAGATAAAAGTCAGAATATGGTTCTTATGGGCGGTTTAAGAAAACATGTACCAATTACAAAAACTGCTTTTTTATTGGGTACACTTTCTCTTTCTGGTATTCCACCCCTTGCTTGTTTTTGGTCCAAAGATGAAATTCTTAATGATAGTTGGTTGTATTCACCTATTTTTGCAATAATAGCTTGGTCCACAGCAGGATTAACTGCATTTTATATGTTTCGGATCTATTTACTTGCTTTTGAAGGACATTTAAACGTTTATTTTCAAACTTACAGTGGCAAAAAAAGTAGTTCGTTCTATTCAATGTCTCTATGGGGTAAAGATAAAGAAGGACCCGAAATTATTAAAAAAAATTTGCGTTTATTATATTTATTAACGACGAAAAACAATGAAAAAACTTATTTTTTAAACACATATCGAATTAATAGTAATGAAAATAGTAATGAAAATGTAAGAAGCACGGTGCAGCCTTTTATTAGTATTACTCGTTTTGGCACTAAAAGCACTTTCTCATATCCCCATGAGTCAGACAATACTATGTTATTTCCGATGCTTGTATTAGTTTTATTTACGTTGTTCGTTGGAGTCATAGGAATTCCTTTCTTCAATCAGGAAGGAATAGATTTGGATATATTATCCAAATTGTTAAGTTCATCCATAAATCTTTTACATCAAAATAAAAAGAATTCGGTGGATTGGTATGAATTTATCACAAATGCAATTTTTTCAGTTAGTATAGCTTCTTTCGGAATCCTTATATCGTCTTTTTTATATAAGCCTGTTTATTCATCTTTACAAAATTTGAATTTATTTAATTCATTTGTTAACAGCGTTCCTAATAAAATTCAAATTTTGGGGGATAAAATAATAAATGTAATATATGATTGGTCATATAATCGTGGTTACATAGATGGTTTTTATGTACTATTCTTAACTAAAGGTATAAGAAGATTGGCTGAACTAACTCATTTTTTTGATAGACGAGTAATTGATGGAAT